ATATACTTATTGGAAGAAACTAAATTTCTTTCAATTTTAACCCTAGCGATCTCGATAAAAGGAATAAAAGGAATGTTGAAGTTGAAAAAACTACCTAATAATTCTAATCTTTGTTGCGGAGTCTATAAATTATACGTCCTCTAGTGGAATCATAACGACTTACTTCAATTTTGACTCTATCCCCCGGTAGTATACGTATAAAACTGCGCCGGATCCTTCCGGAAATATAACCTAGAATGAAATCTTCATTATCTAAACGAACCCGAAACATACCATTTGGAAGTGATTCAGTAATTAAACCTTCATGAATCCATTTTTGTTCTTTCATTCCATGCAAAACCTCCTTAACTTAAAGTATCAACTAATTAATGTAGGAGGAGTGAGATTAAAAACCCGTCCTTTCTCTTTTTCTTTTTTGTTTTGTGAAAAACAAAAAAGAAGTTTCGAAAAAAATTCGGATATCAGAAAGATTACCATATATAACACAAAATTTCTCCTCCGATTCCTTCTAGTCGAGCCTCTCGGTCTGTCATTATACCTCGAGAAGTAGACAGTATTACAATCCCCATTCCGCCTAAAATTCTAGGAATTTGTTGATAGTTAGAATAGATTCGTAGACCCGGTCGACTTATTCGTTTTAAATTTAAACTAGTTCTATCGAGCCCTTTTCTATGTCGTAGGGTTAAAACCAAAAAATATTTGTCGCTTTCGCGATGTTTCCTGGCGTTTTCAATAAAACCTTCTCGTAAAAGTATTTTAATAATGTTTTTGGTGATATTAGTAAACGGTATTCGAATCGTTCCTTTTCTATTCATAGCAGCATTTCGTAGAGAGTTTATTATGTCAGCAAGAGTATCCCTACCCATGATAAACTAAAATTATTGTTGCCTCTCATTTTTTATATTGACATGCTCTTTGGTCTTTTTTTTTTTAATATATGCGTCAGACACACAAAATTTACTAATTAATTTCATCTATTTCATAATCGGGTTCCTTCAAATTGTATACTATAACTATATCGCAGACTCTTCTTCTATCTTACTTCTATCTTATAATACCTCGGGTGCTAGTGAAACTATTTTAGTGAAATTTAACTGTCTCAATTCCCGGGTGATCGCACCAAAAATTCGAGTTCCTTTCGGATTTCCTTCTTGATCAATGACAACTGCAGCATTGTCATCATATCGTATTATCATGCCATTGTCGCGTTTGAATTCTTTACAAGTACGCACAATTACAGCTCTGATCACTTCTGATTTTTCTAGGGATGTATTTGGTAATGCTTCCTTGATCACAGCAACAATAACGTCACCAATTTCAGCATATCGTCGATTACTAGTTCCTATGATTCGAATACACATCAATTCTCGGGCCCCGCTGTTATCCGCCACATTCAAATGAGTCTGAGGTTGAATCATTTTTTTTTTAATCTATTCTTGGAATACAGCCAAAAAGCGAAGTAAAAAAAAGAGATATTGTTTGTCAAAAAAAAAAAATAAATAAATTTGCAATTTTTATTTTATCCCCAAAAGCCCTTTTCTTGGGTTTGGGTGGGTTCTACATTCTACATTTCTATACCGAAATAATGAATTGAGTTCGTATAGGCATTTTTGAAGCCGCTATTGAAATAGCTTTTTGAGCTATATTTTCTCCTACTCCGTCCATTTCATAAAGTATTCTACCTGGTTTCACGACAACTACCCAATATTCAGGAGATCCTTTCCCCGAACCCATACGTGTTTCTGTAGGTCTTACCGTAACCGGTTTGTCTGGAAATAAACGTACCCATATTTTTCCACCGCGGCGGACATTTCGTGTCATTGCCCGCCGACCCGCTTCTATTTGTCTAGATGTAATCCACGCGGGTTCAAGTGCCTGAAGAGCATATTTACCGAAAGAAATATGATTACCTCGATAAGATATTCCTTTCATTCTTCCTCTATGTTGTTTACGGAATCTGGTTCTTTTGGGGTTATAGTTGATGATTTTTTCTCACTTTCACCTCTATTCCAGAACCGGACATGAGAGTTTCTTCTCATCCGGCTCCTTGCGAATAAAAGAAAAGGATTCAAAAAAAGATATATTGATGAATAATATACCGAATCATGGGATCCTTTGAGATTTCATTCATCTAATCTCTTAGAAAATTTTCTATCTTATTTTGTTTTGCTATATAACTAAATAAGTTTCCTATATTATTTTCCTATATTATTTAGAAGGTAATAGATATTTATATAGAATATAGTTATATAATAGAGATAGGGGCATTTTCTTATAATCAATCTTTATTTTGGCTTTTTCGATTTTCATTATCATATCAGATTTAGATCGATCAGAATTTGAAAAGAAAGATACAATAAAACCGAAAAACTTTCGCAGGCGAATATTTACTCATTCTTTAGTTGTTTTAGTTGTCGGACTAGTCATGAACTTTCCTTTCAGGATACACTGGATTGTTCTCCATCTGGTTTGCTTCGCCATCCCACCCAATGAATTCTACGCCTTCACAGGTTTCGTCGTTCCCATCGCTTCTCAATTAATGGTTAGGTTTTAATTCTACAATGGAGTCTCTAATTAAATTTGTTCTTGAGTCAATTTTCTCAGTCTTTATTGGCTCGGGACTCTTGATTTTTTTTCTTCTTTTTTTTCTTCTATGAATGGATTCGTTTAATTATGGATCAATCATTATTGATGCTTTTTTACACTGCCTTTTTTTTTTTATTTTAGGATTTTATTAGATGACGCATAGACCTTACATGTTATATATTGGAATCATATATCATTTCATTGAGATTTATTTTCTCTCTTTATCTCATCTTTCCATTTATCTAGATACTTTTGTTTGTTTTACAATTTCTAATCAGTAATCAGATTTCTTTTTTTTTTTTTTAGATTTTAGAAAAGAAATATTTCAGTTGCTCCAATGATATCACCAATCTATTATATCTTGACTGGTTCTTTTGATCGAGATAATGTGAAGCGATGAGTTAGTTATTCGTTCTATACTTCTTAGTTTTACTTATTGATTCAATTATTATTATTATTATTTTAATATGGGCCGGTACCCTCTTTTTTTATTTGAACCCTAAAAATAAAAAACCAACGAGTCACACACTAAGCATGGCAATTATATCAAGATGAAATAAGATGAAATTCTCAATCGCATTTTTATTCAACCCTATAGAATAGAATTTCAAATTGCTAGAATTGCTCATTTTTTTTTTTTTTTTTTTTTTTTATTCAAGAGAAAACGACTTAAAAAGTTTGTTATTTTCTGTTCGGGGTTACAACATAAAAATCAAAACAAGTCAAGTAAAGGTTTATTATTCCTCGTCCCCAAATATCCAAATTTTGATTCCCAATACCCCATAAAGCGTTTGAGCAGTATAGGAACAATAATCTATTTTAGCTCGAATTGTTTGTAGAGGAACCCTACCTTCTCGGATCCATTCAACACGTGCAATTTCTTTTCCGTTGATACGCCCTGCAATTTGTACTTGAATTCCTTTTGTATTCGCCTGTTCAGCTAATTCAATAGCTTTTTTCATTGCTTTACGACATGAAACTCGGCTTTTTAATTGTCCGGCTAGAAATTCTGCAAGAATGGTAGGATGTCCATAAGGATTTGCAATCCTTGTAATAGCAATGTTTAGCTTTCGGTTCATACAATTTAATTCTTTTTGTAACTTCCTCTGTAATTCTTCGATTCTTCGAGTCCTACTCTCCAGTAATAACTTCGGGAATCCTATATATATTAGGACCTGAATCAGATCAATTCTTTTTTGAATCTCTATACGTGCAATTCCCTCAACACCGGAAGATATTTTGATGTTTTGTTGTACATAGTTTTTGATAAAGTTTCGTATTTTTTCATCTTCTTGCAGACCTTCGGAATAATTTGTTGGTTGCACAAACCAAAGAGAATGATGACTTTGGTTTGTGCCAAGTCTGAAACCAAGTGGATTTATTTTTTGTCCCATAATCCCCCACTAATATACATATCATGACACATCCTATATTTTTTCTTTATCAGTTCTTTATCCGGTCCGGTTTTGGTAAGTATATGCTATATTATATTATTTTTTTCATAGTCTTCATATATCGTTATAGTTTTTATATTCTTTATATTCACCTAAAGATATATCTTTCAATACAATAGTTATATGACAAGTGCGTCGTTTTATCGGATAACTTCGTCCTCGAGCTCTAGGTTTAAATTTTTTCAGAGTTCCACCTTCGTTGACTTCGGCTTTACTAATGATTAAGTTTGATTTGTTGGACTCAATATTGTGACTCGCGTTTGCTGCTGCAGAATAAACCAATTTAAAAACTGGATAACATCTTTCAAAAGGCATGAGTTCGAGTATCCTAAGTGTTTCCTCGTAAAAACGTCCACGAATCTGATCAATTACTATTTTTGCTTTGTGAGCAGACATAGACATATGCTGACCTGTTGCGTATACTTTTGTATATGGTGTATATTTATTTTTTTTTTTTATCATACTCTTTTTAATTAACTATTTTTTTAATTAACTATTTAAATTAACTATTTAATTAACTATTTCCCGTCGTTCGCCCATTTATTTTTCTTTTTTTTTTATTATTAACGACGAGATCTATTATCATTTTTTGCATGTCCCCGGAAATTTAGAGTAGGTGCAAATTCTCCCAATTTATGTCCTACCATCCGATCTGTTATATAAAGAGGCAAATGTTCCTTTCCATTGTGGATAGCAATGGTATGTCCGATCATTGTGGGTATAATGGTGGATGCCCGGGACCAAGTTACTATTATTTCTTTTTCCGCCTTTGTGTTAAGCTTATTTATTTTTCCCAATAAATGATTCGCTACAAAAGGATTTTTTTTTAGTGAACGTGCCACAGTTAATTACTCCCATTTATTTTTCTTTTTTTTTTTTTGTAAAGATGAAGAAACAAATTCTATTTTCTCTCCTATTTACTACG